CGGAGGAGGAGCCTTATAAAAATCGTATCGATTCTTATCAAAGAAAGACAGGATTAACCGAGGCTGTTCAAACAGGCATAGGGCAACTAGACGGTATTAACGTAGCAATTGCGGTTATGGATTTTCAGTTTATGGGGGGTAGTATGGGATCCGTCGTCGGGGAGAAAATTACCCGTTTGATTGAATACGCTACTAAAGAATTTCTACCTCTTATTATAGTGTGTGCTTCCGGAGGGGCACGCATGCAAGAAGGAAGTTTGAGCTTGATGCAAATGGCTAAAATATCTTCTGCTTTATATGATTATCAATCAAATAAAAAGTTATTCTATGTACCAATCCTTACATCTCCTACTACCGGTGGGGTGACAGCTAGTTTTGGTATGTTGGGGGATATCATTATTGCTGAACCCAATGCCTACATTGCCTTTGCGGGTAAAAGAGTAATTGAACAAACACTGAATAAAACAGTACCCGACGGTTCACAAGCGGCTGAGTATTTATTCCAGAAGGGCTTATTCGATCTAATCGTACCACGTAATCCTTTAAAAAGCGTTCTGAGCGAGTTATTTCAACTCCACACTTTCTTTCCTTTGAATCAAAATTAAAACATTAAGTTCAATTTTTTTGAGCAAACAAGTAATTAGTTTATCGGAATCCAAGTCAAAATTAGACGAATGGGGTTTTCTTTGTTGACATAAGATCTAATTGTATAAAGAATCAAAAGGCACAGAAAATCGAAAATCCGCCCCCTTTTCTATATTCCTTTTTCTATATTCCTTATTATTGATTTGATCAAGAAACCTCTATTAACAAGATAAAAGATGAAATTCTTATAATTAGGCAAAAAAAAATATCTTCTTCTCGTCATATATAATTAAACTCTAGAAAATATAGAATTTTTTATCTTTCTATATCTTACGATAATCCTATTTTGACTAAGAATCCCTACTGGATGGGATTCTAACAAACCCCTCAATTCAATATAAATAGAATCTAAATAAGTAGAATCTAATTCATTTTATTCATTTTTAAGAAACTTTTTGCTTAATAAATGAAATTCGAAGACAAGAGCAAAAAATGAATAAAATAAGATATCATCCATATCCTTTCAAATCCTTCATGTAGAAAGTACATTATATACTCACTTAGATAGATACTTATATCTATAGATATTAAGTAATAATAATTTCAATTTAGAATTATCAAATTATAATAAGTAAGATATCCTTATACTTATATATAATAAGATATATATTATATTATAAATTCTAAATAATAATAACAGGTACAAATAGTAAATCGAGGTACCCATTCTATGACAACTCTTAACTTTCCCTCTGTTTTGGTCCCTTTAGTAGGCCTAGTATTTCCGGCAATCGCAATGGCTTCTTTATTTCTTCATGTTCAAAAAAACAAGATTGTTTAGATCCGATGGCACAAAATCTCATCTCTTTTTTTTTTTTTCAATTGACGTTTGTATCATAACACAGATATCCATTTAGCAAAATATGGTATAAATATGGTATAAGCGGCTTCCGCCGAAAAATTCTTATGTCTCCAGAAAATGCTATGTTCTAGCTATTTTCAAATAGACCCGAATCGGCGGATGGCTGAACTGTAACGTTGGTCTATCTATATGTATGTGGCTATCTTTAGTGAGATAATACGAAGGGTATGTTATTAGTTTAGATCTAACCAATTTAATGAATTACTCCTAAAGGTTCACATCAAACTAGTGCTAGTTGATGCGAGTTACTTCGGAAACAAACGGACTAAAGTCAAATTCATTTGGGGTATTCTCTCAATTCCAAAAAAGCAACGGGATCAAGTATGAGTTGTCGATCAGAACATATATGGATAGAACCTATAAAGGGGGCTCGAAAAACAAGTAATTTCTGCTGGGCTATTATCCTTTTTTTAGGTTCATTAGGATTCTTGTTGGTTGGAACCTCGAGTTATCTTGGTAGAAATTTGATATCTTTATTTCCGTCTCAGGAAATCGTTTTTTTTCCACAAGGAATTGTGATGTCTTTCTATGGGATCGCGGGTCTTTTTATTAGCTCCTATTTGTGGTGCACAATTTCGTGGAATGTAGGTAGTGGTTATGATCGATTTGATATAAAAGACGGAATAGTGTGTATCTTTCGTTGGGGATTTCCTGGAAAAAATCGTCGGGTCTTTCTCCGATTTCTTATAAAAGATATTCAATCCGTCAGAATAGAAGTTAAAGAGGGTATTTATGCTCGGCGTGTCCTTTATATGGATATCAGAGGCCAGGGAGCCATTCCATTGACTCGTACTGATGAGAATTTTACTCCGCGGGAAATGGAACAAAAAGCTGCTGAATTGGCCTATTTCTTGCGTGTACCAATTGAAGTATTTTAAGAAATGAGCCGATAAATGAATGCTTTCAGCAGGAGGGCAAAAACGCAAGAATCCTCTTTTTCTAGAACATAACTTAATTGAGGTTTCTTCAGAACATTCATTCGAGTCAAAGCAGACATATATGGAACAAGTATAAAAAAACTCTTTTGGGGATCTTTTATATGTATCGAAATATCCACAACTCAATAAAAAAAATAATAATAAACAAATCGAAATATCTCATAATCAACCATTTCGAAATAAGGAATCCCCCCTTTTTCATTGTTGGAATTGAGACTTTAGATTCAGATAGAGCATATCTTGTCATTTTTTCGACGCTTCTTTTTGTGCTCCTTAATGACCAAAAAATTGGATCTCTTATAATGATAACTAGCCAATTTCTGTCGTTTTTTGCTACTCATTTTTCACAATATTTTTCAGAAAATTCCCTCAATTATTCTATCCCTGACTATTCATAGTAAGTTAAAATTTTTCGAAATATTAGAGATTTTTATATAATGATAGAAAAGGAGTTCTTTCGTATCAAAATCTGAATGATATTCATATTCATTATTTAAGTTTTCGGGGCATTCATCGAAAGGAGATATGTGCTTCAAATTTGACTATAGGGAAACAATATTTTTTGATTATTTATTCATTTGAATTTTTCGTCTATTTTTGTATTTTTTTCTAGATTCAAGGCCTAATTCAAGGCCTAACTACGAAATCACAAATAAAAAATAGTGAATAGATTCATAGGTTCGATAACTTGTAATAGAATTGATGCGTGAGAGAAATAAGAAATATTAGATTACATAGAGTTGACAAATGAGATGGGTTCATTAACAATTCACAGATGAAAAAATGGCAAAAAAGAAAGCATTCACTCCTCTTTTATATCTTGTATCTATCGTATTTTTGCCCTGGTGGATTTCTCTCTTATTTCAAAAAAGTCTGGAATCGTGGGTTACTAATTGGTGGAATACTAGGCAATCCGAAACTTTTTTGAATGATATTGAAGAAAAGAGTATTCTAGAAAAATTCATAGAATTAGAGGAACTCCTCTTCTTAGAGGAAATGATCAAGGAATACTCGGAGACACATCTACAAAACCTTCGTATAGGAATTCACAAAGAAACAATCCAATTAATCAAGATACAAAACGAGGGTCGTATTCATACGATTTTGCACTTCTCGACAAATATAATCTGTTTCATTATTCTAAGTGGTTATTCTATTTTGGGTAATAAAGAACTTGTTATTCTTAACTCTTGGGCCCAGGAATTCCTATATAACTTAAGTGACACAATAAAAGCTTTTTCTCTTCTTTTATTAACTGATTTATGTATCGGATTTCATTCGCCCCATGGTTGGGAATTGATGATTGGCTTTGTCTACAAGGATTTTGGATTTGTTCATAATGATCAAATTATATCTGGCCTTGTTTCCACTTTTCCAGTCATTCTAGATACAATTTTAAAATATTGGATTTTCCGTTATTTAAATCGTGTATCTCCGTCACTTGTAGTGATTTATCATTCAATGAATGACTGAAAAATGATCTACCTAATCCAATTATAATGTTTCTTACTTTGCAGTTGTACCATTGAAAATCCCTTTCTATTTCTACCCATCCCGGAGATTCATCCTATATTCCTATAGATTAATCGAGTCAAATTATTCCAGTAAATAACAGAATCGTGGATCCAGTAAATAACAGAATCGTGGATAGGAAACTCCATTAGTGACCTACCCCAATTTATTGTAGAAATTTTCGGGATCAATGATTGGACCATGCAAACTAGAAATACTTTTTCTTGGATAAAGGAACAGATTACTCGATCTATTTCCGCATCGCTCATGATATATATAATAACTCGTACATCCATTTCAAATGCATATCCCATTTTTGCACAGCAGGGTTATGAAAATCCACGAGAAGCGACTGGGCGTATTGTATGCGCCAATTGCCATTTAGCTAATAAACCAGTGGATATTGAGGTTCCGCAAGCGGTACTTCCCGATACTGTATTTGAAGCAGTTGTTCGAATTCCTTATGATACGCAACTGAAACAAGTTCTTGCTAATGGTAAAAAGGGAGGTTTGAATGTGGGGGCTGTTCTTATTTTACCAGAGGGTTTTGAATTAGCCCCTCCCGATCGTATTTCCCCCGAGATAAAAGAAAAGATGGGTAATTTGTCTTTTCAGAGCTATCGCCCCAATCAAAAAAATATTCTTGTCATAGGCCCTGTTCCTGGTCAGAAATATAGTGAAATCACCTTTCCTATTCTTTCCCCGGACCCCGCTACTAAGAAAGACATTCACTTCTTAAAATATCCTATATACGTAGGTGGAAACAGGGGAAGGGGCCAGATTTATCCTGACGGGAGCAAAAGTAACAATACAGTTTATAATGCTACAGCATCAGGTATAGTAAGCAAAATCCTACGAAAAGAAAAGGGGGGATACGAAATAACCATAGCGGATGCGTCGGATGGACGTCAAGTGGTTGATATTATCCCTCCGGGGCCAGAACTTCTTGTTTCAGAAGGCGAATCTATCAAATTGGATCAACCGTTGACAAGTAATCCTAATGTAGGCGGATTTGGTCAGGGAGATGCAGAAATAGTACTTCA